TTAATGGTAGTCTTTACATTTTCCCTTTCACTCGTAGTATGGGGAAGAAGTGGACTCTAGAGGTACTACTAATTGATTGAGGAATCAAACCGTATCAATTGTTTTATAGATCGTTCTGCAACGCGTTTTGAAGTATATACGCACTTTATATGAGAAAAAATATAGACATAGTGGTTGTCTAACGAGATACTATGCATAATAAAATTTTGCCTTAGGCGAGTCACATTTTGCGCACTTACCGCTTGTTTTATTATTTTCGAAATTTAATTTCTACTTTATCGACTCATTTCATATCAGGGTTCAAGCATTAAAAATCTGTGAGGTTTATTTTTTATTCCCTTTCGAAATCTAAAGAAGTGCTCATAGAACTCCTGTCAATGAATCAATCCATTTTTCTTCGGAATGCTAGAAAAAAGATTCTTACTTTATTTTATTAATATATGCCCAGAATAATCCTTTTTCTTTCGTTGATTTGATTCTTTCGATAGATCACGAGACTCAGATTGCAAATAATAAGAAATCTAAATCTAAAAATTAGAACTATAAAGTAAGACAAGATAATTATTTCAGATTGATTCGGAACAAATAGGTGTATCAAAAAAATAGAAAGGGTCCTATGTAAATTACATATATTATCTTGATATCTACATATATCAAGATAATATTGTAGATTGATCAACACTAAGCCTCTGTCTTTATTATAAAGTACAACTTTATACACTACAATAACACTACTATTATAGTATGGTAAGAAAGAAAGAAAAATATGAATCTTTCTTTCTTATCATACTATACTATCGGATCTCATAGAATACTGTCGATTATAGTCTGCTCATTTCATTTAAGACGCGAAATTGGAATCATTTTCCTTTTTCTTCAACCATTGATAAGAACTCAGAGGTCAAGTTTCATTCAAATTAATTAATTCTTTTTATTTTTTATTTTGACTTTCTGTTTTTACGTAAATGATAAGCAGAAAAGCAGTAGGAACTAGAATGAACAGTGCAGTAGCAATAAATGCAAGAATATTTACTTCCATAATCTCATCGTTTTTTTTACTTCACAATAACTCGGGATTTAATCCCATAGAGATGATAAATCTTTCGCCTATAAATTCAATGAATGAATTACCTCTCAATGATCTTGAATCGGATCAAGATCATGAATAACAATATCTGAGCTATCAAATCAATTTGTCGTCGCGAATTGAATAGTATAACATAGGAAGATCTTTTATCCATACCGAATCCAAAATAGGATTCCCGGCCCAATCAAAAATTACTTTATTTTTCATTCTTTTCTTTCTTTTCTATAACCTACCTTAAGTCTTCCTTGTACAATCGTCGAATGAAGTATTATCTTATCTGACCACCCGGCCCTTTCCATTAGTCACAAACGCCCAACAAACAATAGAAGCAAAGTGGAAAAATAAAGGAGTTACGTTCTAAACTCCGGTTTTTTAATGATCTAATTTTCTTGGAAGACAAAGAAGTGTGATAAAGATGAGTCCGAGGATAAAAGAAGGAATATTCTATCAAATGAAATTTCAATATTTTTTTTTAGTTTAGGGTTTGTTCTTTCGTTGGTGGGCCTCCTAAAAAAAATATAAAATATAGGAAGGAAAAGTTGATTCATTCCGTTGCTAATGCTAAGAGGAGTAGGATCTTTAATGGATCTTTATCCTTCTTTTTTGTACCCTCCCCCTAGGTTATTAGTACTGGGACACATATATCAAAAGTTCAGTGTGTCATTTGAATGAAATAGATTTTTTCAACTTCGCATTAGTAATTGAGGTTACACAAACAAAACCGGGTCCAGAAGGAGAGATTTTTTAAGCTGGAAAGAGATTTTATCGGGGGAATTATGTTAAATTCATTTTGTATTGTACAACAAAGAAATTCCATTTTCGTATGTGCCCCTGAGAAACATATAGTCTTATATTCCATCGAAAAAGCAGACTGAGTATCTCTTGGAATACTGACTAGAGTGCTCCCCTCACTTGTACTAATCTACATATGTCTTTCTACTACCAATCGGTACTAGTTGAAGTAATGAAAATTTCCCTATTTGTTTAATGAGAAACGCGAAACGAAAAAGGAACGAAAAAAGAACCCCCTTGGGAATGAAATTATGCTTCCTGCTCCCCCGTTGACAGAAAAAGGAGAGAAGATTTATGTACTTATTGAATCCGTCGGGACTGACGGGGCTCGAACCCGCAGCTTCCGCCTTGACAGGGCGGTGCTCTGACCAATTGAACTACAATCCCATGGAAATAAGGGATCTAGCAGAAAATTTTATTCTTTTTTATTCCTCCGTATCGGGTATTTCTGAAGGACAAGGGGGTTATACCATCTCGTGGTATATTGGCGAATTGTTGGGCCGAGCTGGATTTGAACCAGCGTAGACATATTGCCAACGAATTTACAGTCCGTCCCCATTAACCGCTCGGGCATCGACCCAGGAAGAATCCATTTAAGGTTTATTGGTAATCCACGATCAA